CATAGCAAACCCTGTAGCCACTTGTACCAAAAAACAAGTAAGCGTAATTCCTCCTAGACAGTAAAATATGTTGACATGAGGAGGAACATATTTACTAGTTATATCATCCGCAATCGCCTGAATCTCGAGACGTTCTTCAAACCAATCATAAACTTTATTGAGATAGGTGGGACTCCCCCTCTGAGAACCGTATATGAGACTTTCATCTCGTACAGCTCAAGCAAACCACCCAAATATGAGTTGGAACGGATATATACCCGAAAGTTTGAACCTTATTAATCTATGATTCAATCTTTTTTGCAGATATGAAAGAATAAAATCCGAAAATTCTTCTTTGTGGCGATAATACCAAAATATCAAGTTGGCTCGACCGTCTTTATCTTGATCCTTACAGGCCTCTTGAATCCTCTCTTTCCTTATTTTTTGTTTAATTTGTTTTTTTTATGGAATGTGGCTTTTCTTTTTTGTTTTTTTTTATTATTGATTAGGAATTTTCTTGTTAAGACCCTATAGAATCGATTCAAACCTCAGATTCATACTATAACCACGATGACTCAATCAAAATTCTACGCTAAAGCTAAGCCCAAAGATCCCTTGAGTAAGAACCATCGGATCATCTCCACCAATAGCCTATCAAGATAGAAACTAAACAAATGACAAAGAAAGGTTTTTAGCTTAGTCTAAAGAAGGATTTGAACGAATAAAAATTCTTCGAGTTCAAAATTCGATTAGATCTAAATTTGCATTATTTAAAAATTTTTGGGTGCCCGGACACGAGGTCTAAATATTTAGTTTATGAATCATAGTTTGAATATTTCTTAATCTATATCTATTTAATTCCGTGTTCCAGATACCAGAATCAATATCCGACGAAGTAGAACCATCTGGATGAAGATGACAGACCCACCCTCTGTACTATTAATAGGATCAATTCTAACAAGTCACACACTCATATTCCAGAAATACAGAAACAAAGAGATTCCGCGGTCGAACTACCAAAATAGAATGAGCTAGAAATCCTAGGTCTAAACGATTCATTTTATTTTATATTCAAAAGCGAGGATTTTGCGAGTTTGATAGATCTAATCAAATTCATTGAAATGAAATTCCATCCAATAAAACGGAAGAATTATAAATCTCCAAAATAATAGATAGAAATATAGCAAAAAGGGCCATTGTAACACCCATCAAGGGTGTGGTTCCCCATCCAGGAGCTACCTTCCCGTATTCTGAATTCAATGGTTTCAATAAACCCCCTGCATTAGTTTTTTTTGGACGAGATCGAGAATCTTTCTCAACAATTTGTGTAGCCATAAATCTTATTGTATTCATTGGAATCTGTTGACTTTGTATACCATTCCATTGTAAATAGACGATCTTATCATAGATCCATTGGGGTCTTGAAATTAAATCATAGAATAATGGAAGCAGCAACCCTACTCGCCATCTTTTTATCTGGTTTACTTGTAAGTTTTACTGGGTACGCCTTATATACCGCTTTTGGGCAACCTTCTCAACAACTAAGAGATCCATTCGAGGAACATGGGAACTAGTTGAAGTACTGAGCCTACCAATCTCGGAGGCTCAGTGGTTCAATTGAGATCGTGAAAAATCATTTTGTCTTTTTCGTTGGAACTTTAGGCGGTTCTCGAAAAAAGATAGCGAAAAAAATGATCCCTAGAGTCGAGACTAAGAGGAATGTATAAACCAATGCTTCCATAAATTCGATCATGAGTTACAATTATAACTTCCATACCTAGGTTATTTTTTATTTTTAGCCGGATAAAGCGCAAGAGTCAAAAAGGGGGTGATTTAAATTAGGATTTCTTTAGTACCCTCTACCCCCCCCCAAAAAAAAATAATAAAGTCGAAAGAGACGAAAGCCATGTTCTATCAAACTGCCTGTTTTCTTGTAGTCGGATCTCCAAGTTTTTGGAATACTCCGAATTCTACTTGAGTATCCAAATCTGGGTCAATACCAGCAAAAACATCTCTGAACAAGGTTCTAGCACCATGCCAAATGTGCCCAAAGAAGAAGAGCAAAGCAAATGAAGCATGTCCAAAAGTAAACCAACCCCTTGGGCTGCTACGAAAAACACCATCGGATTTCAAAGTGGCACGATCTAACTCAAAAATTTCACCCAATTGAGCACGTCTAGCATATTTTTTCACAGTAACAGGATCGCTATAATTGACTCCGTTGAGTTCGCCACCGTAGAACTCAACAGTTACACCTACCTGTTCGACACTATACTTCGATTCAGCCCTTCGAAAAGGAACATCGGCTCTAACAATTCCGTCGCCGTCTACCAAAACGACCGGAAATGTTTCAAAAAATGTAGGCATACGACGTACAAAAAGTTCGCGTCCTTCTTTATCTCTAAAAACGGGATGCCCTAACCATCCAACCGCTATTCCATCTCCATTATCCATTGAGCCCGCCCTGAATAATCCCCCTTTTGCCGGGTTATTGCCGATGTAATCATAAAAAGCTAATTTTTCGGGAATTTTAGACCAAGCTTCTGATAAACTTTGATTTTCGGCTATCCCAGCACTAACCCTTCGGTAGATCTCTTGCTGAAAGTATCCCTGATCCCATTGATAACGAGTTGGCCCAAATAATTCAATTGGAGTCGTTGCTGAACCATACCACATAGTCCCGGCAACAACAAAAGCTGCAAAAAAGACAGCAGCAATACTACTGGAAAGTACGGTTTCAATATTGCCCATACGCAATCCTTTGTATAGGCGTTGAGGTGGGCGGACGCTAAGATGGAATAGACCCGCTAATATGCCCAATGCCCCTGCTGCAATATGATGAGAGGCTATTCCTCCCGGAACAAAAGGATCAAAACCTTCCACACCCCAAGCTGGATTTACGGATTGCACTTTTCCCGTTAGCCCATAAGGATCGGACACCCATATCCCAGGACCATATAAACCTGTTACATGAAATGCACCAAAACCAAAGCACGCGACTCCGGCGAGAAATAAATGAATTCCAAAGATTTTGGGTAAATCCAAAACGGGTTTTCCGGTACGGTCATCGGAAAATATTGCTAAATCCCAATATACCCAATGCCAGATAGCTGCCAAAAAGCACAAGCCAGAAAACCCAATATGCGCCCCGGCCACACCTTCGTAACTCCAAATACCCGGATTCGTTACAGCCCCTCCTGTGATACTCCAACCACCCCACGAATTGGTTATTCCTAAACGAGTCATGAATGGTATAACGAACATACCCTGTCTCCACATTGGATCAAGAACGGGGTCAGAGGGATCAAAAACTGCTAATTCATACAGGGCCATAGAACCGGCCCAACCCGCAACGAGAGCTGTATGCATTATATGGACAGCAATCAGTCGACCGGGATCATTCAATACAACAGTATGAACACGATACCAAGGTAAACCCATGGAAATACCCCTTATATCAAAGAAAAAAGACACTATGTAACTTTATTGCATTGAAAAAGGTTAGACTCTAACTATGTTATGGACCTCCCCTGTTCGTTGGATTATTTACGCGCAAGGATTCATATTTGTTTGATTCTGTTAGTATTAGTAATAAAATAACGGAACAATTCCATTCGTAGGAACAAAGAGAAGCAAATTTATTCTATACTCAATAACTACCAATACGCAATGGGGGAGGTTGATATCGTTTTCTATGAGAAAATATGTCCATACTTGTGGATCATTATAAGGGCCTAGTTGCAAAAATTTTCCCTTTTTCAAATCCTATCGATCAAATAGGATAAGGAACAATATTAGAAAAACAATAACTCAATTGTTATGTTTCCACATCAAAGTGAAATCTATTCTTTAGTTCTTTTTTCTTGCATTTAATGCCTATTGGTGTTCCAAAAATACCCTTTCTAATTCCTGGAGATGAGGACGGGGCTTGGGTTGACGTATAGTGCGACTTGTCAGGTATATTGGGTCATATGGGATTTCCCCGTTCTCTCCCCGCGCGAGATATCCTCAGTTTCACCCAAGAAAGAAGAATGGAACCATCAAACTTTGGAGCGTGAAGTGGGGGAAGTCAGACTACTATTATCAAACTCTTATCAATTAGAATAATTTATGGTTGGCTTGGTTGGACTAATAAAATGAAGTATCCAGACTCCGCTTAGAAAAACCTAACTTCTACGATTCCTACTGAATATCATAAAAGTTTACGAATTGTAAAGAGAAGAGATCCTCATGTAGATCTCAAATTCTTAATCAATCGAGTAATATGCCCGAATACATCAACTATTTGGCAGAAGATATGAATTGAAAGGGGGAAGTCATAACAAAAAGTGGTAGTGGAAGCATTTGTCTTATATGTGCAAATCGCAATCGGGCGGATCTTTACCCGGAGTAGAACATAAACCTAAAAAGATTAAACAGGCCCATTCAGGAACAAGAAAATACCATCATGATTTGAATTGGATCCCGATGAAATAATAAATCAATGAGAAGTGAATTCGATAGATGCGTTTATTTAATTTTTTATATTATGAGGAAAAGTATTCAAAGTCAAACCCACGTTTATTCAAAACTCGAAGAAATCTTTGGTCAAAGTTTGAAAAAACCCACCATCAAAGAAGATTGCAATCTCGAAATTGATTCTTTTTTTTTTCTATTTTTGCACCGTATGCGTCAAAATACGCCCGTATGGTTCCTAAGGGATAGAATTTTACCCTAAACAACGTACTTTATCGAAAAAGATTACTTTTCATATGCGGTGAGATTTCTGGCGATAACGCAAATCAAATTATAGGTATTATAGTATATCTCACTATCGAAGATAATACCCGCGATCAGTATATATTTCTAAACTCTCACGGTGGATCAATACCGGGGGGACTATCTATTTATGATATAATACAAGTTGTGAAACCAACTATACAGACAATGGCTTTGGGAGTAGTCGCTTCAATGGCATCTTTGATCTTGGTCGGAGGAGCAACTAAGAGACGTATCGCATTCCCTAACGCTAGGATAATGATTCATCAACCCGCGACTGGTTTTTTTATGGCACCCGCGAGTGATCTTTTCAAGGAAGTAGACTTCATGCGAGACATGCGTGACACCATCACAAAGATCTATGCAGAAAAAACAAGCAAGCCATTTGGAATTATATGGGCGGACATGGAAAGAGATTTGTATATGTCAGCAACAGAAGCAAAAGATTATGGAATTGTTGATTCTATAGGGGTGGTGGACCTGATTTCGCGTGGAGTTGATCCTATTCTTAAACCCAGGGAAGAACTGAGTTTAATAAAAGATTAAACTTAGTTAATGTTCTATTAACTCCAAACAAATCATACTCGTGCGGTTAGGATCGATCTAAACCAGCCTATTACATTATGTCTATGATTCAACATGCCAACTATTAAACAACTTATTAGAAATACAAGACAGCCAATTAGAAATGTCACAAAATCCCCCGCCCTTCGGGGATGCCCTCAGCGTCGAGGAACGTGTAATAAGGTGTATGTGCGACTCGTTGAGATCATGAGCTAGGACAAAAGAAAAAACCCGTTTTCCAGTCTCAATGATCTATCCCTATGATATCAATAGGATAGAATAGAAAAAAGAATTTCATTCACTATCTAAAAACGAAAAATAAGAAAATCTATCCTATTCCTATATTGGATAGTCAATTTATGGTTTCCATTGGTCAAACCCAACCATCTCAATTTAAGATTAAGATGAAAAGCAATTCTCCAGTGATAGTAAATAATTATCCATTAAGCGGAGGAAATCTTAGTTCCAAAAGAGAAAGATTGTGCCCCTTCCAAGAACGGACTAACATGGTCAGCTGCCCAGCCAACCTTCATAATAAAATACCGTTACTATATAGGTAGATCTCGTTGTGAAAGACCTATTACTGGATAATTCATGGGTAGAGCCAAAGAATGTGAACTATACAAGTTACCAATAAGATTGATTAAATGAAGGATCTAAGTAAAGGCTCCGGTGTATAGAGAAGACCTCACCGTTTAAGAAGTAACCATAGAAACGATGGAATCCACAATTTCTTATATCCATTTCTATTTCTTTTTTATTGACTCTATGTTTGATACTTATATAGAATAGCTTTTTTTTATTTAGAATTGAAATGCCTAGAAAAATCAAAAATTGTGGTTGGGAAGGTTATAGTAGCCAAGGCCATTGGAATTTTGAGTTTATACATCGGAAAATCTGTTTTGTTTTTAATAGCCTAGAAAAGGGACAAAGAAGAACTGAAAAAGGGAAACCCATTCGGTATTCGTCAAAGTTTCATTTATTCAATGACCAGAACTAAACGGGGATATCCAGCTCGAAGACGTAGAACAAAAGTGCGCTCCTTTGTATCAGGCTTTCAAGGAGCTCATTCAAAACTGACTCGAACAATAAGTCAACAGGAAATAAGAGCTTTGAATTCGGCACATCGGGATAGGGATAGGAAAAAGAGAGATTTTCGCCGTTTGTGGATCACCCGAATAAACGCAGCAATTCGGGAAAGGGGAGTATCCTATAGTTATAGTAGATTAATAAATGATCTGTACAAGAAACAGTTGTTTCTTAATCGTAAAATACTTGCACAAATTGCTATAGCAAATAAAAATTCCATGAATATTCTTTCTAATGAGATCGTAAAAAGGGTAGATTGTAAAGCATCCGCAAGAATAATTAACGGAATTCCCCGGAGAATGATCTCCGGGTTTTTTGAGTAAAAATGTATATATAATTGGTAGAATATGATCAAATATGAGAAAGGAGTCAAAATGGATGAACACACGCAAAAAAAAAAAAAAAAGATTTCTTCTTCTACGATTCTTTTTTTATTATATTACGACACGACAATCAAATCCAGATGCTAGAGCTTTTCTAGCAAAACCCCAATCTGCCTTTGAGTTCGGATTGGAATTTTGATTCGAGTAAATAAAGAATAAGTCTATTTCTTTCCGGTTTTAAGACCCGTAGGTCTAGTGGTTGGCTCGGTTCTTTTAAACGGTTTCTGATTCTTTAGAAATGGTTTCTCATTCTTTAGAAACGGTTTCTGATTCTTTTGAAACGGTTTCTGATTCTTTTGAAATCGTTTTTGATTCTTTTGAAACGGTTTCTGGTTATTTTGAAAACGTTTCTGATTCTTTTGAAATCGTTTCTCATTATTAAGAAAAGGTAACGAAGATAAAATACGAGCTTGTTTTATAGCAATAGTAATCAATCGTTGTTGTTTCAAGGTCAATCTATTCACTCGCCGAGATAATATTTTTCCTTGTTCACTAATAAATCGACTAATTAAACTCATGTTTCTATACTCAATTTGATCCCCCGATTGGATTGGGGGCAAACGCCTGCGAAAAGATTGCTTGGATTTCAGAAAGGATCGCTTGGATTTCAGAAGAAAGGGTCGCTTGGATTTATACATGGTTTGCTTAGTTTAGTTCTTATCCCCCAAACCCTATTTCGGTCGAATCTAAAATAAGTTTTCATTTTAGAAAAGAAGAAATAAATAGAATTTGGTTTGTTTATATTTATATATGTTATATATGTTCCCCTTCCTTGAAGGGTTTCACACGCACGGTTGGGTTTATTTTTTTATCTCCCCATGAATCGTATGTTTGTAACAATAGGAACAGAATTTTCTCAATTGCAATCGATTGGGCGTATTTTGCTTGTTCTTTTGAGTCAGATATCTGGAAATGCCCGTTGAGACTTTATTAACACCATTTCGAACACAACTGGTACATTCTAAAATAATCGTTATCCTAACATCTTTACTCTTGGCCATGAACCTCCCTTAGGTTTTTGATTGCCCCAACGCTTCTATATTTCGATTCGAAACGAAGAAGAAAGGAAAGAAAAAATAGAAGTGACTAACTTGAAATTCAATTATGAAAGAGTTTGCTGCTGAAAAACTATAGTTCAAATCAGAGTACAATAAGAATATTTCATTATTGAATTTGAGTCTCGCAGTTCGCGAATCTGCTTTTATTCATTCTCTTTCCTCCCTTATTTTTATTTTAAGGAAACAAAAGAGAAAATAGGTAGAAAAAATAGCAGCTATTAAATTAGAGTTCTAAATTCTAATCTTTATTATTTCTTCCCATGTCACTAACTAGAATGAAAAAAGGGGAATGTCAGCGCATCCGGGAAAAAACGATTAATCTCGATCAATAGACCTGCCAAAGACCCGAACCATAAAGTACTTAGTACCGGTGCCACGGAGAGATATGTTTTTAGATCTTGCATTGAAAAACCTCCTTCTTTATATTTATTGGAATACATATATTATTGGAATACATAATAGTAATACAGATATAATTAGATGTATATGAAGGTAAAGACCGCTTATCGTTATAGTTGTCCGCGAAATTCCTAATTCTAATGTTCAAACAAAAGGGTACAGCGATCCGGTAAATAAGATTTTTTTTTGAAAAAGCTTCCCTAAGCATTCCCGAAAAAGACTCAGTTATTTTGATAATGGATTCCATCCTCTATGTCAGATGTATAGTAAGTTTTTTACTATAATGGAATTTATAACTATTATTTTTATTTATTATTTTTATTTATCATATTAATAAATATTAATAATAAATTTATATATCTATCAATAGATATTAATATATTCAATTTACAATTAAATGAGACCAAAAAAAGGAAATATCCAGATAAATTGGATATAGCAACGGAAGAGGAAATATGGAAAACAAGACAGAAATTCTATATAATGGCGTTATAGACGAATGGAAGGGATGTGGCGCAGCTTGGTAGCGCGTTTGTTTTGGGTACAAAATGTCACAGGTTCAAATCCTGTCATCCCTACCTATTCCTTCTCCTTTGAGCAGTAAGGAGGGATTAATTGAGATCAATTCAAGGGTATCTACAATCTTTTCTTTTTTATTTTTGGCCCGCTTTTTGTGCTATTATTTCTAGAGTCATCCAAGATGTATTGGAGTTACAAAAAGAATCCTTTCGGTACAGTGTTATCTTTTCTGATAGGAAAGCGCTCTTAGTTCAGTTCGGTAGAACGCGGGTCTCCAAAACCCGATGTCGTAGGTTCAAATCCTACAGAGCGTGATTCCATTCTTCTTAGAGCAAATTCGAACGAAAAAGCTTCACTAACTTGAGCAGAAATTCGCATTTGACCTCCTGTGTATTAACGTAAAGAAAGGAGGAGGTCAATCAAAAAAATAGATGTTAATTAATCAAAGGTCCAACTGATCGCCACGCCTATATTGTAAATATGCAGTTACGAATAATCCAGCTAAAGTAATAGGAATTAGACCTAACACGATTCCAAATAGAAAAACTTCAATCATTTCAAGTTATTTTAAAAGGCAAAAGGAAGGTAATATCTATACCTAAATATTAATACGAATTACCATTGAATCTCAATGACCAAGAATTGTCAATTGACACAGTACATATATATATGAAATATAGGAATCAAATATAGGAAATCACGCAGAAAGATTTCTTTTTATGAATTCTGCATTTCAAATATGAATTTTAAATAAGCCGTATCTTACTCAGACCAATAAATAGAACTGAGGCTACAGTTAAAGCCGCCAGTAGAAAACCGAAATAACTAGTTATAGTAGGCATGGAGAAACTAACTGAAATTTATTCTTTTGATACATATGTTTATAAAAAAGCACTTTCCTAAGTTTCCATTTTATCAAAATAATAGATAAGCAAAAATACCAATACAAAGAATAAGCTCGAGTCAAAATTTTTGATTTCAATTTGGTAAGTCTTTGTTTCTTCGCTTTATCTACTGGAATAGGATTTCATATTTTTACTTATTACTCGACGACTAACCAATTCGTTAAAGTGGAAAATGAAAAGGAGTTTCAACAAAACCCACTTCTACAACTACGAAAGGAGGATTTATAGATCTCGCATCAACTTCAGAATATAGAAGAATCCCCTCCATCCATTTTTAGAAAGCAACCTGCCAGATTTACATTTGAACCCAATCTTCATTTTCGAGCCCGAAACTCTTACTTGACAA